TCACAAAAATTAATAACCCGTTCCCCCCCCCTACCCCCCCCTACCCCCCATGTACTGTTGTACATTAAACTATATGCCCCATTACATTACACTAATGCTAGGAGATACATTTAATGTATGTACTAAACACATCAACATGTAAGGTGACAGTAACTCCTTCTCCCCCGTCTTGCTTCTAAAGTACTGGGTTCCCATTAATGCTCACAGGACCAAACCAACCAAACCCCCGAACTAAACCCATAGCTCAGTAAACCCTTATACTAGGAAATTAAGTCACTCGGATACGACTGTGCCTGACTACATAGCCTGAATGCTCGCCTGACATACCCTCTCAGTCATGATTCTACGTGCCGGTTTCTGAAGAACTGGGTTATTTATTGGTCGGACTTCTCACGTGAAATCAGCAACCCGCCGCATATAAGATACTGCGTTACTAGCGTCAGGACCATACTTTCCCCCTACACCCCTAGCCCAACTTGCTCTTTTGCGCCTCTGGTTCCTATGTCAGGGCCATACCTTGGTTAATCCTTCCTTCTTGCTCTTCACCGATACATCTGGTTGGCTATATCTCACCATTCTCCCTCTTAATCGCGGCATCCGAAAGTTTTGGCGCCTTTGGTTCCCTTTTTTTTCTGGGCGTCTTCACTCTACCCTTCCAAGTGCAACGGGGTCTTTTCAAGTGGTGGACGTGAGCATTCCCTGCCCATCGGTCTGGCGTTGGTCCTCAGGAGTTGATTAATGAGACGGTTTCAAGTGTATGGGGAATCATCTTGACACTGATGCACTTGTTTTCCATTTGGTTATGGTGTGTCCACAGACTCTTCTATATGCTGCTATTTAGTGAATGCTTGTTGGACATATTTTCTTACTTTAACACTTCCTCTAACTTTCTAAACAACACTAGTAGATTTCAACCAAATATTTGCTGCATTATCGTCATGAATTTTTATGAATTTTTTTTACACATTTTTCACACGTCATCGGCACTGGAATTACATTAATAAAGAAACAACACGTATTCGTCACACGCACGTGCACAAACACCCCCCCCAAATATTAAAGGATTTTCCTACCAATAAAAATTCAAACCGCCCAACAAACAAACAAGCAACAAATCAAGCAACAAACAAGCAACAAACAAGCAACAAACAAGCAACAAACAAGCAACAAACAAGCAACAAACAAGCAACAAACAAGCAACAAATCAAGCAACAAATCAAGCAACAAACAAGCAACAAATCAAGCAACAAACAAGCAACAAACAAGCAACAAACAAGCAACAAACAAGCAACAAACAAGCAACAAACAAGCAACAAACGAGCAACAAACAAGCAACAAACAAGCAACAAACAAGCAACAAATCAAGCAACAAACAAGCAACAGTCCTTGTAGCTTACACTCAAAGCATAGCACTGAAGATACTAAGACGTTGCTTTTTGCATCCAGGGACAAAAGACTTAGTCCTAACCTTACCGTTAATTCTTGCTAGACATATACATGCAAGTATCCGCGCCCCAGTGTGAATGCCCTCCACACTCTAAACTAGAGTATGAGGAGCAGGTATCAGGCACACCCATCGATTGTAGCCCAAGACACCTTGCTTAGCCACACCCCCACGGGTACTCAGCAGTAATTAACATTAAGCAATAAGTGTAAACTTGACTTAGTCATAGCAACATCAAGGGTCGGTAAATCTTGTGCCAGCCACCGCGGTCACACAAGAGACCCAAATTAACAGTGGCACGGCGTAAAGAGTGGTATCATGTTATCCTAACAACTAAGATCGAAATGCAGCTGAGCTGTCATAAGCCTAGGATGCACTTAAGACCAACCTTAAGACGATCTTAGCCCTCGGGGCCAATTGAAACCCACGAAAGCTAGGACACAAACTGGGATTAGATACCCCACTATGCCTAGCCCTAAATCCCGACACTTTTCTCACTGAAGTGTCCGCCTGAGAACTACGAGCACAAACGCTTAAAACTCTAAGGACTTGGCGGTGCCTTAAACCCACCTAGAGGAGCCTGTTCTATAATCGATAACCCACGATACACCCAACCACCCCTTGCCAGAGCAGCCTACATACCGCCGTCGCCAGTTCACCTTCCCTGAAAGCACAACAGTGGACACAATAGCCCTAGGTCGCTAGCAGGACAGGTCAAGGTATAGCTTATGGGGTGGAAGAAATGGGCTACATTTTCTAGTATAGAAAACTCCACGGAAGTGAGTGTGAAATCACCCACAGAAGGCGGATTTAGCAGTAAAGAGAGATAATAGAGCTCCCTTTAAGTCGGCTCTGGGGCACGTACATACCGCCCGTCACCCTCCTCATAAGCTACTGACTCCCATAACTAATACCCTAATTAGCCGAAGATGAGGTAAGTCGTAACAAGGTAAGTGTACCGGAATGTGCACTTAGCATACCAAGACGTAGCTATAACACAAAGCATTCAGCTTACACCTGAAAGATATCTGCCACCGATCAGATCGTCTTGAAGCCCCACTCTAGCCCAACCACCTCAAAATTAAAAGTATCAAAAACACACTTCCCACCCAAACTAAAACATTCTTTCAACTTAGTATAGGCGATAGAAAAGATCCACTTGGCGCGATAGAGACTTTTGTACCGTAAGGGAAAGATGAAATAGCAGTGAAAACTCAAGCAACACACAGCAAAGGTGAGCCCTTGTACCTCTTGCATCATGGTTTAGCAAGAACAACCAAGCAAAACGAATTTAAGCTTGCCCTCCCGAAACCTAAGCGAGCTACTTACGAGCAGCTATATCTGAGCGAACCCGTCTCTGTTGCAAAAGAGTGGGATGACTCGTCAGTAGAGGTGAAAAGCCAATCGAGCTGGGTGATAGCTGGTTGCCTGTGAAACGAATCTAAGTTCTCCCTTAATCATCCTCCACGGACATCCACCCAAACCTACATGTAGTAGATTAAGAGCAATTTAAAGGGGGTACAGCTCCTTTAAAAAAGAACACAATCTCCTCTAGCGGATAATTACTGTCAACCTGAACCCTTAAGTCTGTGGGCCTTCAAGCAGCCACCAACAAAGAGTGCGTCAAAGCTCTACACCCAAAGATCCAAAAACAACATGACTCCCTCACTCCTAACAGGCTAACCTATAGTAATAGGAGAATCAATGCTAAAATAAGTAACTCTGGGATCTACCCTCTTAAGCGCAAACTTACATACTCACATTATTAACAGACTCCCACTAATACCGCAACTTCAACAAGACCGAATATTAACAACATCTGTTAATCCGACCCAGGAGCGCCCATTAGAAAGATTAAAATCTGTAAAAGGAACTAGGCAACCCAGGGCCCGACTGTTTACCAAAAACATAGCCTTCAGCTCGTCCAAGTATTGAAGGTGATGCCTGCCCAGTGACATTGTTTAACGGCCGCGGTATCCTAACCGTGCGAAGGTAGCGCAATCAATTGTCTCATAAATCGAGACTTGTATGAATGGCTAAACGAGGTCCTAACTGTCTCTTACAGATAATCAGTGAAATTGATCTTCCTGTGCAAAAGCAGGGATATACTCATAAGACGAGAAGACCCTGTGGAACTTAAAAATCAGCGGCCACCATACATAACACTAAGCCTACCAGGCCCACTACCACCAAAGCATTGGCTCGCATTTTTTGGTTGGGGCGACCTTGGAGGAAAATAGATCCTCCAAAAACAAGACCACAAATCTTAACCAAGAGCAACCCCTCAACGTACTAATAGTAACCAGACCCAATACAATTGATCAATGGACCAAGCTACCCCAGGGATAACAGCGCAATCTCCTTCAAGAGCCCATATCGACAAGGAGGTTTACGACCTCGATGTTGGATCAGGACACCCTAATGGTGCAGCCGCTATTAAGGGTTCGTTTGTTCAACGATTAACAGTCCTACGTGATCTGAGTTCAGACCGGAGCAATCCAGGTCGGTTTCTATCTATGACTAATCTTCCCTAGTACGAAAGGACCGGGAAGATGAGGCCAATACCACAAGCACGCCTCCCCCCTAAGTAATGCATGCAACTAAATTACCAAGAGGTCCCCACAACCAACCTAAACCCTAGAAAAGGGCTGCTAGTGTGGCAGAGCTTGGTTAAATGCAAAAGGCTTAAGCCCTTTATCCAGAGGTTCAAATCCTCTCCCTAGCCCCCTATGCCTTGACCCCCTGCCCTAATATACCTCACCATATCATTATCCTACGCTATCCCGATTTTAATCGCCGTTGCCTTCTTAACCCTAGTTGAACGAAAGATCCTAAGCTACATACAAGCCCGAAAAGGACCTAACATTGTTGGCCCATTCGGTCTACTGCAACCCGTAGCAGACGGAGTAAAACTCTTCATCAAAGAACCGATTCGTCCCTCCACCTCCTCTCCGCTCCTATTCCTCATAACACCTATGCTAGCCCTACTTTTAGCACTTACAATCTGAATCCCCCTTCCCCTCCCATTCTCCCTTGCCGACCTAAACTTAGGCCTACTATTCCTTCTTGCTATATCAAGCCTAGCAGTATACTCAATCCTATGATCAGGATGAGCCTCAAACTCAAAATACGCCCTAATTGGCGCCCTACGAGCAGTAGCACAAACCATTTCCTATGAAGTGACACTAGCCATCTCCCTGCTGTCTGTAATTATATTAAGCGGAAACTACACCCTAAACACCCTCGCTACTACCCAAGAGCCACTATACCTCATCTTTTCCTCCTGACCTCTTGCTATAATATGATACATCTCCACCCTCGCCGAGACAAACCGCGCTCCGTTCGACCTCACAGAGGGGGAATCTGAACTAGTATCAGGATTCAACGTAGAGTACGCCGCAGGACCATTCGCCCTATTTTTCCTAGCTGAGTACGCAAACATCATATTAATAAATACACTAACAACCATCCTATTCCTAAGCCCAAGCACATCCAACTTACCCTCAGAAGTATTTCCAGTGGTCTTAGCCACAAAAGTGCTACTTCTCTCCTCAGGCTTCCTATGAATCCGGGCCTCCTACCCACGATTCCGCTACGACCAGCTTATGCACCTACTCTGAAAGAACTTTTTACCCCTGACACTAGCATTATGTCTTTGACACACTAGCATACCAATCTGCTATGCAGGTCTACCTCCCTACTTAAGGAAATATACCTTAAGGAAATGTGCCTGAACACTAAAGGGTCACTATGATAAAGTGAACATAGAGGTATACCAGCCCTCTCATTTCCTAAAACAAAAACACTTAGAAAAGTAGGAATCGAACCTACACAAAAGAGATCAAAACTCTCCATACTTCCTTTATATTATTTCCTAGTAAGGTCAGCTAACAAAGCTATCGGGCCCATACCCCGAAAATGATGGTTTAACTCCTTCCCCTACTAATGAACCCACACGCAAAACTAGTATTCTCTTTAAGCCTAGTGCTAGGAACCACCATCACCATCTCAAGCAACCACTGAATAATAGCATGGACTGGCCTAGAAATTAACACCCTTGCCATCATCCCCCTAATTTCAAAGTCCCACCACCCACGAGCTGTCGAAGCGGCAATCAAGTACTTTCTAGTACAAGCAGCTGCCTCAGCATTAGTCCTCTTTTCGAGCATAACCAATGCCTGATTCACAGGCCAATGGGATATCACCCAACTAAACCACCCAACATCCTCCCTCCTAGTAACTACAGCCATTGCAATAAAACTAGGACTGGTACCATTCCATTTCTGATTCCCTGAAGTCCTTCAAGGCTCATCCCTAACCACAGCCCTTCTATTATCAACAGTAATAAAATTCCCACCAATCACCATTCTCTTTCTAACATCCCACTCTCTCAACCCAACACTACTAACTATCATAGCTATCGCCTCAGCAGCCTTAGGGGGCTGAATAGGTCTAAATCAAACACAAACCCGAAAGATCCTAGCCTTCTCATCAATTTCTCATCTTGGCTGAATAGCCATTGTCATTATCTATAATCCCAAACTCACACTAATAACTTTCTACCTATACACCTTAATAACCACCACCGTATTCCTTACCCTCCATACAACAAAAACTCTAAACCTATCAACACTAATAACCTCCTGAACAAAAACCCCCATACTGAATGCAGCCCTCATGCTCACCCTACTCTCCCTAGCAGGACTTCCCCCACTAACCGGCTTCTTACCCAAATGGCTCATCATCCGAGAACTCACTAAACAAGAGTTAACCGCAGCAGCTACAGTCATTACTATGCTCTCGCTACTGGGCCTGTTCTTCTACCTCCGCCTTGCATACTATTCAACAATCACACTTCCTCCCAACTCCACAAACCACATAAAACAATGGCACATTGATAAACCAACAACCATTTCAATTGCCATATTCACCTCACTATCAATCTCACTCTTACCCCTCTCCCCCATAATCCTCACCACAATCTAAGAAACTTAGGATACACTAAACCGAAGGCCTTCAAAGCCTTAGACAAGAGCTAAACCCTCTTAGTTTCTGCTAAGACCCGTAGGACATTAACCTACATCTCCTGAATGCAACCCAGGCGCTTTAATTGAGCTAGGGCCTTACCTAGACGGGTGGGCCTCGATCCCACAAAATTCTAGTTAACAGCTAGATGCCTAATCCTACGGGCCTCCATCTATCAGACTCTGGTACACGACTAGTATACATCGATGAGCTTGCAACTCAACATGAATTTCACCACAGAGTCGATAAGAAGAGGAATTAAACCTCTGTAAAAAGGACTACAGCCTAACGCCTCAACACTCGGCCATCTTACCTGTGACCTTCATTAACCGATGACTATTTTCCACCAACCACAAAGACATTGGCACCCTATACCTAATCTTCGGCGCATGAGCTGGCATAGTTGGAACCGCACTCAGCCTACTTATTCGTGCAGAACTAGGCCAACCCGGAACTCTCTTAGGAGACGACCAAATCTATAATGTAATCGTCACAGCCCATGCCTTCGTAATAATCTTCTTTATAGTAATACCAATTATGATCGGTGGATTTGGCAACTGACTAGTCCCACTTATAATTGGTGCACCCGACATAGCATTCCCACGTATAAACAACATAAGTTTCTGACTATTACCGCCCTCATTCCTACTTCTCCTGGCCTCCTCTACAGTAGAAGCAGGAGCAGGCACAGGATGAACTGTATACCCACCACTTGCCGGCAACCTCGCCCATGCCGGAGCCTCAGTCGACCTGGCCATTTTCTCACTTCACTTAGCAGGTGTCTCATCCATTCTAGGAGCAATCAACTTTATTACAACTGCCATTAATATAAAACCACCCGCCCTTTCACAATACCAAACACCCCTATTCGTTTGATCAGTCCTAATCACCGCCGTCCTACTGCTACTCTCACTACCAGTCCTTGCTGCCGGCATCACCATATTGATAACAGACCGAAACCTAAACACCACATTCTTCGACCCAGCTGGAGGAGGAGACCCTGTCCTATACCAACATCTATTCTGATTCTTTGGCCACCCAGAAGTCTACATTCTAATCCTACCTGGATTCGGAATTATTTCACACGTAGTAACGTACTATGCAGGCAAAAAAGAACCCTTCGGCTACATAGGAATAGTATGAGCAATACTATCTATCGGATTCCTAGGCTTTATTGTCTGAGCTCACCATATGTTTACCGTCGGAATAGACGTAGATACCCGAGCATACTTCACATCAGCCACCATAATCATCGCCATCCCAACGGGCATCAAAGTTTTTAGCTGATTGGCCACACTACATGGAGGAACCATCAAATGAGATCCACCAATATTATGAGCCTTAGGCTTCATCTTCCTATTCACCATCGGCGGATTAACAGGAATCGTTCTTGCAAACTCCTCACTAGATATTGCTCTACACGACACATATTATGTAGTAGCACATTTCCACTATGTTCTATCAATAGGGGCAGTATTCGCCATCCTAGCCGGATTCACCCACTGATTCCCACTATTTACCGGATACACGTTACACCCCACATGAGCTAAAGCCCATTTCGGAGTCATATTTACAGGCGTAAACCTAACCTTCTTCCCCCAACACTTCCTAGGCCTAGCAGGCATGCCTCGACGATACTCAGACTACCCAGACGCCTACACCCTGTGAAACACCATATCATCCATTGGCTCACTAATCTCAATAACAGCCGTTATCATACTAATATTCATCATCTGAGAAGCATTTGCATCAAAACGAAAAGTTTCACAACCAGAGCTAACCACTACTAACATCGAATGAATCCATGGCTGCCCTCCTCCATACCACACCTTTGAAGAACCAGCCTTTGTCCAAGTACAAGAAAGGAAGGAATCGAACCCTCACACGCTGGTTTCAAGCCAACCGCATTAAGCCACTCATGCTTCTTTCTTATGAGATGTTAGTAAACCAATTACATAATCTTGTCAAGATTAAATCACAAGTGAAAATCCTGTACATCTCACGTGGCTAACCACTCACAATTCGGATTCCAAGACGCCTCATCCCCCATCATAGAAGAACTCGTAGAATTCCACGACCATGCCTTAATAGTCGCCCTAGCAATCTGCAGCCTGGTCCTCTACCTCCTAGCACTTATATTAATAGAAAAACTATCCTCAAACACCGTCGACGCTCAAGAAGTGGAACTGATCTGAACAACCGTCCCAGCCATCGTCCTTATTCTACTTGCCCTCCCATCCCTCCAAATCCTATACATAATAGACGAAATCGACGAGCCAGACTTAACCCTAAAAGCCATCGGCCATCAATGATACTGATCATACGAGTACACAGACTTCAAAGACCTAACATTCGACTCATATAAAATCCCTACAACAGAACTCCCACAAGGACACTTCCGACTACTAGAAGTAGACCATCGCGTTGTTATTCCCATAGAATCCCCCATCCGTATTATTATCACCGCTGATGACGTCCTGCACTCATGAGCAGTCCCCTCATTAGGAGTAAAAACCGATGCCATTCCAGGACGACTAAACCAAACATCATTTATCACTACTCGACCAGGAGTATTCTATGGCCAATGCTCAGAAATCTGCGGAGCTAACCATAGTTATATACCAATCGTAGTAGAATCCACTCCTCTCACCCACTTTGAGAGTTGATCCCTACTATTGTCATCCTAATCATTAAGAAGCTATGTAACAGCACTAGCCTTTTAAGCTAGAGAAAGAGGACACACCTTACTCCTCCTTAATGATATGCCACAGCTCAACCCTGCTCCCTGATTTCTCATCATACTGACATCATGATTAATTTTCTCCCTAATTATCCAACCTAAGCTACTACACTTCACCACCACTAACAACCCCTCCAACAAAACTCCAATAACCCTTAAAACCACTCCCTGAACCTGACCATGAACCTAAGCTTCTTCGACCAATTTACAAGCCCATGTCTCCTAGGAATCCCCTTAATCCTACTCTCAATATTATTCCCTGCCCTATTACTTCCAATACCGGGCAATCGATGAATCACTAACCGCCTATCCACACTCCAACTATGATTTCTTCACCTAGTTACAAAACAACTAATAATCCCACTAAACAAAGCAGGACATAAATGAGCCCTAATCCTAACATCATTAATAATATTACTACTTACAATTAACCTACTAGGACTACTCCCATATACCTTCACTCCCACAACACAGCTATCCATAAACATAGCACTAGCATTTCCACTTTGATTAGCCACCCTCCTCACAGGTTTACGAAACCAGCCTTCAATTTCTCTAGGACACCTCCTACCAGAAGGCACACCTACACCACTAATCCCTGCCCTAATCCTAATTGAAACTACCAGCCTACTCATCCGCCCACTAGCACTAGGTGTCCGTCTCACAGCAAATCTCACAGCAGGACACCTACTCATCCAACTCATTTCCACAGCCACCACCGCCCTCCTCCCCATCATACCAACAGTATCTGTTCTAACAACATCAATTCTACTACTACTCACGATCTTAGAAGTAGCAGTAGCCATAATCCAAGCTTACGTCTTCGTCCTCTTATTAAGCCTTTACTTACAAGAAAACATCTAATGGCCCACCAAGCACACTCCTACCACATAGTAGACCCAAGCCCTTGACCCATCTTTGGGGCAACCGCCGCCCTACTTACCACCTCAGGACTTATCATATGATTCCACCACAACTCATCACAGCTTCTATCCCTAGGGCTACTCTCCATAATTTTAGTTATACTCCAGTGATGACGAGATGTCGTGCGAGAGAGCACATTCCAAGGCCACCACACCCCTACTGTTCAAAAGGGCCTACGATACGGAATAGTTCTCTTCATCACATCCGAAGCATTCTTCTTCCTAGGGTTTTTCTGAGCCTTCTTCCACTCTAGCCTAGTACCTACCCCCGAACTAGGTGGGCAATGACCCCCAACCGGAATCAAACCCCTTAACCCCCTAGAAGTACCACTATTAAACACAGCTATCCTCTTAGCATCAGGCGTCACCGTAACATGAGCACATCACAGTATCACAGAAGGCAACCGAAAACAAGCAATCCACGCACTAACCCTAACAATTCTACTAGGATTCTACTTCACAGCCCTACAAGCAACAGAATATTACAAAGCACCATTCTCAATCGCTGACGGTGTATATGGCTCAACCTTCTTCGTTGCAACAGGATTCCACGGACTTCACGTAATCATCGGATCCTCCTTCTTATCAGTCTGCCTCCTACGACTAATCAAATTCCACTTTACATCCAACCATCACTTCGGATTCGAAGCCGCAGCCTGATACTGACACTTTGTAGACGTTATCTGATTATTCCTCTATATAACCATCTACTGATGAGGATCCTGCCTTTCTAGTATATCCATTACAATTGACTTCCAATCTCTAAAATCTGGTGTAACTCCAGAGAAAGGCAATCAACATAATCACATTTATACTCACCCTATCATTCGCCCTGACCATCATTCTAACCACACTAAACTTCTGACTCGCTCAAACCAACCCAGACTCAGAAAAACTATCTCCGTACGAATGTGGCTTCGACCCCCTCGGATCCGCTCGACTCCCATTCTCAATCCGCTTCTTCCTCAGTAGCAATCCTATTCTTACTATTTGATCTAGAAATTGCTCTCCTACTTCCACTTCCCTGAGCCATCCAACTTCAATCACCCACTACTACTTTAACCTGAACCTCCGTCATCATCATTTTACTCACACGAGGACTAATCTACGAATGAACTCAAGGAGGCCTAGAATGAGCAGAATAAGTAGAAAGTTAGTCTAACTAAGACAGTTGATTTCGACTCAACAGATCATAACCTAACCTTATGACTTTCTTTATGTCACTCTCACATCTAAGCTTCTACTCGGCTTTCGCCCTAAGTGGTCTGGGCCTGGCATTCCATCGAACTCATCTAATCTCCGCCCTTCTATGTTTAGAAAGCATAATATTATCTATATATATTGCCCTATCAATTTGGCCCATTGAAAACCAAGCACCATCCTTTGCCCTAATACCAGTACTCATACTCTCCTTCTCAGCCTGCGAAGCAGGTACAGGCCTAGCAATATTAGTAGCCTCCACCCGAACTCACGGTTCTGATCACCTACATAACCTAAACCTCCTGCAATGCTAAAAATCATCATTCCAACAATCATACTTCTCCCCACAGCCTTTATATCACCCAAAAAACTCCTATGAGCCAACACTACCGCACATAGCCTCCTAATCGCCACTCTCAGCTTACATTGACTACAACCAACATACTACCCCCACAAAAACCTAACCCAATGAACTAGCATCGATCAAATCTCATCACCCTTACTAGTTCTATCTTGCTGATTACTACCCCTTATAATCCTAGCCAGCCAAAACCACCTTCAACATGAACCACTTACACGAAAACGAATCTTTATCGCAACCCTCATCACAATCCAACCATTCATCCTCTTAGCCTTCTCAGCCACAGAACTTATATTATTCTATATCTCATTTGAGGCAACCCTCATCCCCACCCTAATCCTAATCACACGATGAGGAAACCAACCAGAACGTCTAAGCGCGGGCATTTACCTCCTCTTCTATACCCTTATCAGCTCCCTCCCATTACTAATCACAATCCTCCACCTACATGCCCAAACCGGTACCCTGCACCTAGCAATACTAAAACTAGCCCACCCCACACTCACCAATTCCTGAACAGGTATACTATCAGGCCTAGCCCTACTAATGGCATTCATAGTAAAAGCACCCCTATACGGGCTTCATCTATGATTACCAAAAGCCCACGTAGAAGCCCCAATCGCAGGGTCCATACTACTTGCTGCCTTACTCCTCAAACTAGGAGGGTACGGCATTATACGGCTCACACTCCTAATAGGCCCCCTCTCTAATCAACTACACTACCCATTCCTCACCGTATCCCTATGAGGGGCACTAATAACTAGCTCAATCTGTCTCCGCCAAACGGACTTAAAATCACTCATCGCATATTCCTCTGTAAGCCATATAGGCCTAGTTATTGCCGCAAGCATAATCCAAACCCACTGATCATTCTCAGGGGCAATAATCCTCATAATCTCCCATGGCCTAACATCCTCAATACTATTCTGCCTAGCCAACACAAACTACGAACGTACCCACAGCCGAATTCTGCTACTAACTCGAGGCCTCCAGCCCCTCCTACCACTTATGGCAACTTGATGACTTTTAGCCAACCTCACAAACATAGCACTACCCCCCACAACAAACTTAATAGCCGAACTAACTATTATAATCGCATTATTCAACTGATCAACCTTCACAATCATCCTAACTGGAACCGCAACACTACTAACTGCCTCATACACCCTATTCATACTATTAACAACCCAACGAGGAACCCTACCAACCCATCTTACAACCATCCAAAGCTCAAACACACGAGAGCATCTCCTAATGACCCTACACATCCTCCCCTTACTACTCCTCATCCTAAAACCAGAATTAATCTCCGGAACTCCCTTATGCAAGTATAGTTTTAACCCAAACATTAGATTGTGATTCTAAAAATAGAAGTTAAACTCTTCTTACTTGCCGAGGGGAGGTTCAACCAACAAGAACTGCTAACTCTTGTATCTGAGTCTAAAACCTCAGCCCCCTTACTTTTAAAGGATAAGAGCAATCCATTGGTCTTAGGAGCCACTTATCTTGGTGCAAGTCCAAGTAAAAGTAATGGAGACAGCACTACTCCTCAACACCTCCATACTCCTCACACTAACAATCATCCTCACTCCTACACTGCTTCCATTATTATCAAAAAAGTTCCAAAATTCCCCAGCCACCATCACACGTACTGTTAAAACTGCCTTCATAACAAGCCTAGTGCCAATAACACTCTTCATGTATTCAGGTACAGAAAACATTATCTCCTACTGAGAATGAAAACTCCTTACAAACTTTAAAATTCCTATCAGCCTCAAAATAGACCAATACTCCATAATATTCTTCCCCATCGCACTGTTCGTAACATGATCCATCCTTCAATTCGCAACATGATACATAAGCTCCGAACCCCACGCCACAAAATTTTTCCTTTATCTCCTAATATTTCTAATCGCCATACTAACACTAACCATCGCTAACAATATATTCCTGTTATTCATTGGATGAGAAGGTGTTGGAATTATATCATTCCTCCTAATCGGCTGATGACAGGGACGGGCTGAAGCTAACACTGCCGCCCTTCAAGCCGTACTCTACAACCGCATCGGAGATATTGGCCTCATCCTGAGCATAGCATGACTCGCCTCAACAACAAATACCTGAGAAATACAACAAGCCTTCTCCCCAGCTCAGACCCCAACACTCCCCCTACTAGGCCTCATCCTCGCTGCCACAGGAAAATCAGCCCAATTTGGATTACACCCATGACTCCCAGCTGCCATAGAAGGCCCAACCCCAGTCTCCGCCCTACTCCACTCTAGTACCATAGTAGTAGCCGGAATTTTCCTACTTATCCGTACACATCCAATACTTACCAACAACCAAACCGCCCTCACCCTATGTTTATGCCTAGGAGCCCTATCCACCCTATTCGCTGCCACATGCGCCCTCACACAAAACGACATCAAAAAAATTATTGCCTTCTCTACATCAAGTCAACTGGGACTAATAATAGTAACAATCGGACTAGACCTCCCACAACTAGCCTTCCTCCACATTTCAACTCACGCCTTCTTCAAAGCCATATTATTCCTCTGCTCAGGATCAATCATCCACAGCCTCAACGGCGAACAAGATATCCGAAAAATAGGCGGCCTACAAACGATACTCCCAACAACCACATCCTGCTTAACCATCGGTAACCTTGCCCTAATAGGAACTCCATTCCTAGCAGGATTTTACTCAAAAGACCTTATCATCGAAAGCCTAAACACCTCGTACCTAAACACCTGAGCACTCCTTCTAACACTCCTCGCAACATCCTTTACCGCAACTTACAGTCTCCGCATAACCCTCCTTGTCCAAACAGGATTCACCCGTGTATCCGCAATTACCCCAGTAAACGAAAACAATCCTGCAGTCACCAACCCTATCACCCGCCTCGCCCTAGGCAGCATCCTAGCCGGCCTACTTATTACATCCTACATCACCCCCACAAAAACCCCTCCAATGACCATACCTACACTAACAAAAACCACAGCCATCATCATCACAATCTTAGGTATCATTATAGCCACAGAACTTTCCAACCTAACTCACTCCCTAACTCAACCAAAGCAAAATACATACTTAAACTTCTCCACCTCCTTAGGGTACTCCAACCCCCTAATACATCGCCTTAACTCCACAAAACTCCTAAACAGCGGACAAAAAATTGCCTCCCACCTAATTGACCTATCCTGATTCAAGAAAATAGGGCCCGAAGGACTTGCAGATCTACAACTCATAGCCTCCAAAACCTCAACTACCATCCACACAGGATTAATCAAAACCTATCTAGGATCCTTCGCCCTATCCATCCTCATTATCCTATCAACACATAGACCCTAAATAATGGCCCCTAACCTCCGAAAGTCCCATCCCCTACTAAAAATAGTCAACAACTCCCTAATCGACCTACCCACCCCCTCAAACATCTCTGCTTGATGAAACTTTGGGTCACTCTTGGGCATCTGCCTTGCAACACAAATCCTAACAGGCCTCCTACTCGCCATACACTACACCGCAGATACAACCTTAGCCTTCTCATCCGTTGCCCACACATGTCAGAACGTCCAATATGGCTGACTAATCCGTAACCTACACGCAAACGGAGCCTCATTCTTCTTCATCTGTATCTATCTCCATATCGGACGAGGCCTTTACTATGGGTCCTACCTTTACAAAGAAACCTGGAACACAGGAATCATCCTTCTACTCACACTCATAGCAACCGCCTTCGTAGGCTATGTCCTACCATGAGGACAAATATCATTCTGAGGCGCCACAGTCATCACCAACCTATTCTCAGCCATCCCCTATATTGGCCAAACCCTTGTAGAATGAGCCTGGGGTGGCTTCTCAGTAGACAACCCCACATTAACCCGATTCTTCGCCTTACATTTCCTACTCCCATTCGTAATTGCAGGCCTCACCCTAATCCACCTCACCTTCCTCCACGAATCAGGCTCAAACAACCCCCTAGGCATCGTATCAAACTGCGACAAAATTCCATTCCACCCCTACTTTTCACTAAAGGATATCCTAGGATTCATCCTCATACTCCTCCCACTAATAACCCTCGCCCTATTCTCTCCCAACCTACTAGGAGACCCAGAAAACTTCACCCCAGCAAACCCACTAGTCACACCACCACACATCAAACCAGAATGATACTTCCTATTCGCATATGCCATCCTCCGCTCAATCCCCAACAAACTGGGAGGTGTCCTAGCTCTAGCTGCCTCCGTACTAATCCTATTCCTAAGCCCACTCCTCCATAAATCCAAACAACGTACAATAACCTTCCGTCCACTATCCCAACTTCTATTTTGAACCTTAGTCGCCAACCTCCTCATCCTAACCTGAATTGGCAGCCAACCCGTAGAACATCCTTTCATTATCATTGGCCAACTAGCCTCCATCACCTACTTCTCCATCCTCCTTATTCTTCTTCCCATCACCGGAGCCCTAGAAAACAAAATACTCAACTACTAAAACACTCTAATAGTTTACAAAAAACATTGGTCTTGTAAACCAAAGAATGAAGACTCACCTCTTCTTAGAGTTATACCCCACACATCACCTCAGAAAAAGAGGACTCAAACCTCTATCTCCAACTCCCAAAGCTGGTATTTTCACATTAAACTATTCTCTGACCACCCTCACCCCTAAACAGCCCGAATCGCCCCACGCGACAACCCCCGCACCAACTCCAACGCAACGAACAAAGTCAGCAACAGCCCCCACCCCGCTACCAAAAACATCCCTACCCCCTCAGCATAAAACATGGCCACCCCACTAAAATCTAACCGAACAGAAAATACTCCCCCACCATCCACAGTAACCACCCCCAACTTTCAACCCTCAACAAACCCTCCCACAGCTACCCCAACAACCAGCACCAAAACAAACCCTGCACCATACCCTACAACACGCCAATCTCCCCAAGTTTCCGGGAAAAGATCCGCCGCCAAAGCCACGGAGTACACAAAAACCACTAACATTCCCCCTAAATAAACCATAAACAACACCAACGACACGAAAGAAACTCCCAAACTCAACAACCACCCACACCCCACAACAGACGCCAAAACCAATCCAACTACCCCATAATACGGTGAAGGATTAGACGCTACTGCCAACCCCCCTAAAACAAAGCACACCCCTAAAAACACCACAAAATAAGTCATAGCAATTCCCGCTCGGCCTCTCTCCAAGATCTGTGGCTTGAAAAGCCACCGTTAAATTTTTTTAACTACGAGAAC